TTACACTGAACTTAATAAAGAAATTATTAAAATTAGAATTCCTCCTAGAATGTTAAAAGTGTTAATTAAAACTATAACTCTATGTCCTAATTCTTGGTTATTAATGCCATATTTCTTTAAATTTCTTAAGAATACTGAAAAAAATAAACTTAAGTAGTAAAATAACCTTATTAAAGAACCCAAAATTAAAACAAAAATCGCGGAAGTTCAAGGACCTCTTACTCTAACTGTAATTACTAATCATTTAGAGATAAACCCCAATAAAGGAGGTAAGCCTCCCAGCGATAAAAGAAGTAGTATAATTGTAAGTGCTGCGAAACCCCTGTTTTTTAAGTTATTAATATTCTTTATTATACCGGAATCATTATATCAAAGACTTATAAATAAAGAAATGCTGATTGCTACATAAATCCCTAAATATATTTTTATTGTTCACTCCCTATGAATAAGAGCAAATGTCATTCATCCTAAGTGACTAATCGAAGAATAAGCTAAGAGAGCACGAATTTGAGTTTGGTTTATACCTCCTATCCCACCAATCAGAGCAGAACCTGCACTAATTGCACATAGGAGTATAACCATATTATACGATTGTCTAAGCTCTAATAAACAAAGAACTAAAAATAAAGGGGCTAGTTTTTGCCACGTAGCTAAGATTAAGCAAGAAACTCAGGGTAATCCGGCCATTACACCAGGCAATCAATAATGAAAGGGAAATAGACCTAATTTGATACATAATCCTCTAATTAAAACAACAAATCCTAAGGTTCTTGGTCTGCCGATTTGAGTATATATATCTCAAGTAAAGGATATGTTGAAGACTAGTAAGCTACCAAATATTAAAAAACTAGACCCTAAAGCTTGGATAATAAAGTACTTAACAGCTGACTGTCTTTCAGCTACACTTTTCTGATATACTAATATTGGTAAAAACCCAATTAAGTTAATCTCTAAACCAGCTCAAATTCTAAGTCAATGAATGGAAGACACAGAGAGTAGAGTACCAATCCCTATTACTGATATGAATATATAACCGAAAGGAAGTCTTGAAAACATAAGAAAAAGGATAAAATCGAATTACCCAAAACAAAGTTAGCAGCCCTGTTTTACTCCAAGTTTTTTCTTTACTGAGCTCAGTCAAGAGAACCTTCATTTCACTCATGAAATAACCCTAGAATTAAAATTATTAAAAAGATAAATGTTCCAATCATAAGAGGAAAAGAAAATCTTCCAGTTATTCTTGCTAGTACCGGAAATAAAAGAACAATTTCTACATCAAAAATTAGGAAGATAATGGCTAATAAGAAGAAACGAAGGGAAAAAGGTAATCGAGCTGATTTAATCGGATCAAATCCGCACTCAAAGGGTGAATTCTTTTCACGATCACTAACAGTCCGTTTTGCTAAAACTCATCCAAGAGTTATAACGACAATAGATAAAACTACAGCAATAACTCTTCTTAAAAATCTACTTAGCATTTTTAGTACTAGAGACAAATCTATCCCATATTAATCAACATCAATGATTTCCGTTCATCCGGCGTAGTACTTCAAGATTTTTATTTTCCTAAATGAGTAAGTTTTATTACATTCTCCTAATTAACAGCTAGGCGCCTCTTCTTTGGCTTTCATTTATTTAAGCCAAATATAAAAAGGGACTTTCACCCCCAATCTACGGGCCGAAACCGTATGCAAATTTCTCGCTTTTTATACTAGGTAATTGACCCGAAAGTTTAAAAAACTTATTGTCTGAATGCAAATCAGATCTTTTACCTTAAAGTATCAAGTCAACTCTTAGAGGCACTTTTGCCGTTTTTAGATTAAAAATCTAACACTTAAATCTCAGTCATCTAAGAACACACAGTTAATTAACACCCTCATCAATAAATTGATAGATATAAGAAAAGTCACACTACGTCAACGAAATGTCAATATCATGCAGCAGCCTCGAAACCAAAATGGTGTCCTGTAGAGAAATGCTGTAGCCAAACACGAACTAAACACACCAATAAAAATGTTCTTCCGATAAGTACATGCAAACCGTGAAATCCTGTAGCTACAAAAAATCTTGAACCGTACACTCCATCTGCAATAGTAAAAGAAGCTTCATAATACTCGCAACCTTGTAAAAAAGTAAAATAGACCCCTAAAATTACTGTTGCTACAAGTCCTTGCAATCCCCTAGGATTGTCACCCTCTATTAAGCTATGATGAGCTCATGTCACCGTAACCCCAGAAGCTAGTAAGACCCCCGTATTTAATAAGGGTACCTCAAACGGGTTTAAAGGGGTAATTCCAGCAGGAGGTCAACATGATCCTAGTTCTAGGCTGGGAGCTAGTCTACTATGAAAATAAGCTCAAAAGAATGCAAAGAAAAAGCAAACCTCTGAGACGATAAATAAAATTATACCTCAGCGAAGCCCCTTAGATACCTGAATTGTATGAAATCCTTGATAAGTTGCTTCTCGAATCACGTCTCGTCACCACTGGATTATAGTTATAAGAATAAGGAATACTCCAAGTAATACTGTAATATAACCATACCCATGAAATCATCCAGCTAACCCGGATGTTAGGAATAATGCTCCTATAGAGCCAGTTAAAGGTCATGGACTAAATTCAACTAAATGGAAAGGATTGCGCGCCATAGTTAGTAATTCATTCGTTCTCTAGCAAGCCAGCGCCTCCGTTGGGAGGCGCTGGCTTGCTTTGAGACAATTATTGTCACCCTAGCATCTTCAGTGCTATGCTCTAAAAATTAAGCTATCAATGCTAAAAAATCGTTTTTGAAAAGAATATAATTAAGACAAAGAATAAGATTAGAGCGATAAAAAAGTTAAAAGACTTAATTTGAATTCTTTGATTCTTTGTAGATATAGAAGACGTAACTAGGTTTCTACCTTGACCTCCTAAAATTTCTAATCACCCTATATCAATCGACTTAATGATGTTTCTTCCTAAAAGCATAGAGAATTTAGTGAGAGGCTGGGTCGAAATGGGAGCTAAAAATCATATAGTTGAAAAAAAGAATTTTATTTTATTTATCTTTTTTTCGTTGTGGTCTGTGTCTCACGCTAAAAATGCTAAAATAATACCGGAGACAATTACAAAAATTGTTAGTATTTTTAAATAAAATGGTAGAACAAAAGGCAAAGGATTAAACTGCAGAAAGATATTTTGGAATGCAAAACCGGCAATTACAGCTATTACCCTTAAGATCGTAGTTGCTCAATTCACATAGGGATCTAAGTCTTGCTTTTCATGATAAGCAGACCCTTTTATATGTCCTCAGAGTGAACAAAAAGACAATCGAAATGAGTAAGCTGCAGTCATTCCAGTTGCTAAAAAAATTAACAATACCATTAAGAATCTAGTAGGCCTGTGAACTGATAATTCTAAAATCAAGTCCTTAGAATAAAAACCTCTTAAAAAAGGAGCACCACAAAGGGACAAGTTAGCGATATTTATACATGTTGTTGTTAAAGGAGCTTGAGAAAATAATAACCCTATATGGCGGATATCTTGAGTATTTGATCTGTTGTGAATAAATATACCGGCACACAAAAATAGTAGTGCTTTAAACAATGCATGGGTATATAAATGAAACAAAGCGAGATAAGGCATCCCTAACCCTAGTCTTATTATTATCACCCCAAGTTGACTTAAAGTAGATAAAGCAATAATTTTCTTTAGATCATTTTCATAGTTGGCCCCAATTCCAGCTATTAATAGTGTTAATACAGAAATGAATAATAACATTGGCTTAAATGCGGGAATAGTTTCTAGAAATGGGAAAAAACGGATAATTAGAAAAACTCCTGCAGTTACTAAAGTCGAGGAGTGAACTAGAGCAGAAACAGGAGTTGGTGCTGCTATGGCAGCAGGAAGTCACCTAGAAAAAGGAATTTGTGCCCTTTTCGTTATAGCTGCTAAAGTGATTGTAAGAGCTAATCAAGATGTAAGATAAAAATCCCAAATTGAAAGAATTGATCAATGTCCTTGCAAAACTAAAACTCCAATCGAGATTAGAATTATTACGTCCCCAATCCGGTTTGCTAGAACTGTTACTATACCTGCTCCTAGAGATTTTATGTTTTGATAGTAAATTACTAATGCGAATGAGACGATTCCGAGGCCATCTCAACCTCAGAGTAATGCTGGTAAACTTGGAATGAAAACTAGAAGATTCATTGATATAACAAATAATATCACTAACCAAACAAACCGCTTTAAAAATGGATCATGTGATATATAACTGGAAGAAAACATTATAACACAGCCTGAAATTAGACAAACTACGTTTCTAAAACTAAGTCTCACTGGATCAAGAATTAGCATTAAAGTTATTCTACATGAGCTTATTTGAAAAATCGATCATTCTAAAATAATATTTTTTCTTTGGAGAATAAACATTATTGTAATTGGAAAAAGAAAAACTCTGTATCTTAAAAGAAATAATGAACTAATAGAAGAAGATTTTAAGTTTATATACATAGGTCAAGTGAAATAAATTTTTCATTTTCAAATCCACAGGCTGACGTTTTTGTTAAACTAACTTGACTAGATTCATATTGAGACTAAATCACTTTTTAGAATCAAAAAATTTCCAGGAATTCAGTGTAATAAAAATAAAGTAAATCCAGAAGATTTAAAATCATTAAATGGTTTTATAAATTTAGGACTTCCTCCGTGTTGAGTGCTTGTGTATAAATACATTCTATAGAGAGCGGCTAGGAAGCTTATAAGACCTAAGGAAATTAAGTAATATTTAGAACTAAAAATAGTAGAGGGAAAAATTATAATCTCTCCTAATAAATTAATCCTGGGAGGGGCAGCCATGTTTATAATACAAAACAAGAATCACCATATAGCAAGAAGGGGCAAAAGCATCAGTATTCCTTTTCTCAAGAATAATCTCCGTGTGTGAGTTTTTTCATATGTGTAGTTAGCTAATGCAAAAAGGGCTGAAGAACAAAACCCATGTGACAACATCAGAATTAGTGCACCACTTCATCCTCAAGATGTATTTGAAAAGGCTCCAGCTAGCATTAGTGATATGTGTCCGATTGATGAGTAAGCAATAAGAGATTTCAAATCTACTTGGCGAAAACAAACAATTCTTGTAATTACTCCTCCCCAAATCGCTAATGAAAAAATAATAATACAAGTCTGGGAAGAAATAAAATTAAAATACTGATAAACTCGTAAAATCCCATATCCACCGAGTTTTAAGAGGACCGCAGCAAGAACTATTGACCCAGCTACAGGAGCTTCCACATGAGCTTTAGGGAGTCACAAGTGTACTGTAAATATAGGTAACTTAACTAAAAAGGCAGTAAAGCATAGTAAGGTTAAGAAGTTTCAAGCCCACAAATATTCAGTTCTATAGGGGTGAAGGCGTAAGCTTCTAATCATCAGAATATCTCTTGATGATAAAGTTTGAGATGCTCATAAAATAGAAAATAAGAGAGGCAGTGAAGCTGCTACAGTATAAATTATTATGTACATGCCGGCTTGAAGTCGTTCAGGTTGATACCCCCACCCTAAAATTAACAGTAATGTAGGAATTAGAGAAGCTTCAAAAAGAAAGTAGAAAATCAAGATTCTTGATGACAAAAAAGTCACAACTAAAATTAGGTTTAAAGCCAAAACAAATATTGAGAACAACAGGTAATTATTTTTAGAAATTTTTACCCTATTTTGTCTTGCTAGCATTATTATTAAAGAAATTCATAAGGTTAATGAAACTAAAATGCTAGATATAGAATCAAAACTTAAAAAAGAGTTAATAGATTCGTAAGAAAAAAATGGGTTAAATAAGTGAATAATAGAAATCAATCTTCCTAAAGCTAAAGACCATATTTTAATATATCAAGATCATTTTCTATTTGGGAGAAGAAGAAAAGTTAAACTTATAAAAATTATACCTAACATTTATGTATAGAAAAACTAGATACGTAGTCATTTCCTTCTGAGCGAATAATTGCTACTAGAATGGCTAGTCCTAAACTAGCTTCACAGGCCCCTAAAGTAATAAGAATTAATGAAGTCTCTCCGCTGAAAGTCACATTTGTTGATAAAGCAAATAATATAATAAATAAATTTATAGTAATAGCTTCTAAACTTAACAGAACTCTCAATAGGTGTTTATACTGAAGAGAAAGAGCTAATAAAGCCATAAAAACTCCGAATATACTAAGTATGCTTAAATAAAATGTTCTCATTTCTTAAATATGAATAACAGCAATAATAGCTTAAGGCAGAGCATTGGTCTTGTAAGTCAAAGGTGAGTTATTTTATCTCTTATTGCTAAGTTATTAAGTGAATTGAACACTTCAAGTTTGTTTTCAAGACAAACTTTCCCCAGGAAACAACTCTTTTTAATGTTTTAGTAATCTAAAATATTATCCCATAGCACCTGGACCAAAGGGTCAATAATAAAATATAAGAAGTACAAAACAGTAAAAACTTGACCAATCTGTTCGTAAGGCGCTTCTACGGGGCAGGCTCCAATCCAGGTAAGAATAAAAAATATTCCAATATAGCATCAAAATAAAATTTGATTTAGAGGATAGAAAGCTTTAGAACGGAATTTACCTGAGTGAGTAAAAGGTAAGATAAATAGAATAGCAATTGATATGACTAATGCAATTACTCCTCCTAATTTATTTGGAATAGACCGTAAAATAGCATATGCAAACAGGAAATATCATTCTGGTTGAATATGTACAGGGGTTACAAGAGGATTAGCAGGAATAAAGTTTTCAGGATCTGTTAATAGTTGAGGAGAAAATAAAGCCAGTATTCTAAGAAGAAATATTACTACTAGAAATCCTACTAAATCTTTAAACGTGTAGTATGAGTGAAACGGAACTTTTTCACCATCTCTGTTAATACCTAAAGGATTATTAGATCCTGTTTCATGCAAAAATAGCAAATGAAGAACAGCAAAAGCTGCAATTACAAACGGCAAGAGAAAATGAAGAGCAAAAAAACGGACTAAAGTTGCGTTATCAATTGCAAACCCTCCTCATACTCATTCTACAAGTATTTTACCTACATATGGAATAGCTGATAATAAATTAGTGATAACAGTAGCCCCTCAAAAGGATATTTGACCTCAAGGTAAAACATACCCTAAAAAGGCTGTTCCTATTGTTAAAAATAATAAAATGATACCAATATTTCAGGTGTGAACATTAATGTAGGATCCGTAGTACATACCTCGACCAGCATGTAAATAGAGACAAATAAAAAATCAAGATGCTCCGTTAGCATGAAGAGCCCGAAGTAGCCATCCATATGAAACATCTCGTGAAATATGCATCACAGACCTAAAAGCTAGATCTACATGAGCTGTATAATGTATTGCTAAAAATAAACCTGTTACGATTTGAATGCCTAAACATAGGCCTAATAATGAACCAAAATTTCATCAAATTGATAAATTTGACGGAGCAGGAAGATCAACTAAAGCTCCATTTATAACTTTTAAAATAGGATGTACTTTTCGAATAGGACTTCGCATGTCGACTTATCTTCTGAATGGACGAAGGGAAGCCTGCTGGTAGTAACAAATTTTAACCACCACAATCAAATTAATTAGTAAAATGAGAGCTAATCCAATTAAAATCGAAATTATTTGTGGGGCTACTATTTCGATCCCATAAATTTTTAAGAATTTTATTTCCCTAAAAATATTTAAATACCTGATAGAAGATATGTCAATTAAAGGTATAGAATAAAATACTGCAGAAACAGGTAGGATTGTAACCATAAAAAAAAGTATCGGGGTCCCTTTTCCGAACAAAACATTCGGAGACAATGCTGCCACATAAGCAAATATTACAAGAAGACCTCCTACATAAATAAGAAAAAGAATGTAGCCGTACCAGGATGATAACGTAATAGCCCTAATAAAACATATTAATAGGGTTGAGGTTATAACAACTAAACCTAGCCTTAAAGGTTGTATTATTAAAGGCAATAAAAGAAGCCTAGATACTGTTATACTAAAAACAATTAATGCTCTCATTTCGAAATGTGGGATTAAAACCCAAGCTCTAGCTTCCAATGCTAATATTTTAATTAAACTACATTTTCGGAGAATTAGTAATAAATATAAGAAGAAAGTGCAGCAATAAGTAATAAGAATCTTAAGGCTGCAGGTAAGAAGCCTTTTCAAGTTAGTCCTATTAGTAGATCATAGCGGAATCGAGGATAACTTCCTCGAACCCAAATAAATGCGAAAGCGAAGAATAGAACTTTAAATATAAAAGCCAAGTCTCTCTCTATAAGAATTATTGACCTTCCCCCAAAAAAAAGTAGAGCAGAGAACAAGCTTATTACCAAAATATTCGCATATTCAGCTAGGAAAATTAACGCAAATCCGGCTGCTCCATACTCAATATTAAATCCAGAAACTAGCTCAGACTCTCCTTCCGCAAAATCAAATGGAGCTCGATTTGTTTCAGCAACACATGTCACAAATCATATTAACGAAACTGGAACTATCAAGAAAGTAAGTCAAATAAACTCTTGGGACTCTTTGATTTCAATAAAACTGAATCTCCCTACTAAGAACAACGGAAAAAGTAAAATTAAAGCTATTCTTACTTCATAAGAAATAGTTTGTGCAATTGCTCGTAATCTACCTAAAAGAGCATATTTAGAATTTGACGCTCATCCCGCTAGTAGTGTGCCATAAACATTTATTCCTGAAACACACAAAAAAAATAGAATTCCTCATTTAAAATAAGAGCAAGAATATAAACTGGGGTATAGTTGTCAAAGCAATAAAGCTAAGATAAACCTAAAAACAGGAGCTACGAAGTATGGGGAATAATTTGCTATTGTAGGCTTTGCAATCTCTTTAGTCAAAAGCTTTGCTGCATCTGCTAATGGTTGTGGTAACCCCATAAATCCAACTTTATTTGGTCCTTTTCGGATTTGAATATACCTTAGACCTTTTCGTTCTAAAAGAGTAAAAAAAGCGACTGCCAATAAAATACAAATATAGGCAAATACCGTTGAAATGATAGAAATATACATTATAAAGAAAAGAAATTTCATCTTTATATTTAGGGCTTAAACCTAATGCACTTCATCTGCCACCTTTATCTATCAAATAAAGGAATTTCACCTATATCTATTGATCCTAAGTCAATTGCATTAATTTTGCTAATTTGATTACTTAATTGTTAATTAAATTTAATCAGTAAATAATATTGTTTTATGATAAATTGGTCCTTTCGTACTAAACTTATCTCTGTAATTAAAGATAGAAACTGACCTGGCTCACGCCGGTCTGAACTCAGATCACGTAGAATTTTAATGGTCGAACAGACCAACCCTTAAAGGCTGCTGCACCTTTAGGATATTCTGGTCCAACATCGAGGTCACAAACCTTTTTTTCGATATGAGCTCTTAAAAAAGATAATGCTGTTATCCCTACGGTAACTAATTCCTTTAATCAAAATATTTTGGATCAATTCTAGTATGATTTTAAATCAATTCTAAAGGAAGCTTTTTATGTTCCTCAGTCGCCCCAACTAAAATATTTGATAGACAATTTTTTAATAATATTAATTTCAATTCTATCAACTTTTTTAAAGCTCGATAGGGTCTTCTTGTCTTTTAATTAGATACAGGCTTCTTCACCTGAAAATAAAATTCTATTAAATTATAGAGAGACAGCTACATTCATGTCAAACCATTCATACTAGCCTTCAATTATAAGGCAAATGATTATGCTACCTTTGCACGGTCAGAGTACCGCGGCCGTTAAAAAAATTCACTGGGCAGGTCCGACTCCTTATTATTAGATTTCAAGGAGCCATGTTTTTGCTAAACAGGCAGAATGTGGATTTGCCGAGTTCCTTTCTATAATTTATGTCTCAAAAACAGTTGTTAACCTTAACTTATAAGCTGTTAAGGGTGTATAAATTAGTATAATACTCATTTTAGCATTAATTCAGCTTAATTTGGTTATTAAGTTTTCTTCATTTATTTTAAGCAAATTAATTATCTTCTTAATTAGTTAATGAAATTATAACAAACTCGAAATTATAGCTATTTTCAAGCCTAAATTTTAATAAGAATAAAATGCAAATATAATTTTAATTTTCGAGCTTATCCTCAAAAATTTAATTAAATTAAACTCTCTTTATATCTGTATTATAAAGATTAAATTAATCTAGAGCACTTATATGCCTTTTAGAAGAACTAGCTATCATCTGATACGAATAAAATTTCATTTCCATCTTTATTTCTAAGAAAGTTTTTGCTACAACTACTCTTTTAGTACTAAAATACTGAATAAAGATAACTCATCAGATTTCGAGAAATTTTAGAAAAAATAAATATCTAGCTAAACCATGATGCGAAAGGTACAAATATCAATTTTTTCTTTGATTTAATTAAATTAGTTCCCTCACGGTACTTTTCTTAGGTCATATCTAATAATCTTCTATCACTTTTACTAAATTTAAAAATGTTTTGAATAAATTAATTTTTTTATTGAGGTAGACCAAGACATTTAATTAAAAACAACTTATAGTTTAAGTATATTTTCAGTGTAAGTGAAATGTATTATATTATACTATGTTTTTCATCTAGGGACAATTTCCATTACCCCTGCTATGTTACGACTTATCTCATTTTTCAACGAGAGCGACGGGCGATGTGTGCACGTTTCAGAGCCTTATTCAAACTATTTATATAATTTAGTTTACTTTCAAGTCCTCCTTCAAAATATGATTTCATTTAAATTTCCGTAATTATAACTTTAATAATTGTAACCCATCCTCTCCTCACTATAGGCTGCACCTTGATCTGACGTCTTAATTTACACAATTTTTGTTGCTAACTTCTACATTTTTAAAAGTTACCTGACGACGACGGTATACAAACTGAATACAAAATGAGGTTAGATATAACGTGGATTGTCGATTACGAGACAGGTTCCCCTGATAGGTCTAAAACACCGCCAAGCCCTTTGAGTTTTAAATTTTTAACTATTCATAGTACTCTGGTAAATTTAATTATATTTACAGTCAAGAATAATGGGGTATCTAATCCCAGTTTCCCTCAAGACTATCACAGCTTCAGTATTTTAAATAGCCATTTCTAGATTAGCTACTTGTATACAAATTTTACTTTTTTACAAGTGGTCAATAGACTAAGTTTATTTTTTAAACCTAACTGTCTTTTTACCTAAGAATATAACTTAATCACTTGGTATAACCGCGGATGCTGGCACCAAGTTAACCTGATCTAATGTACAAAGTTAATTCGAGTTTTCACTCTTTGATTAACCTTCAGCACTGGTGTTAGTGGGACTTTTCAAAGCATTTTCTATATCTATAATACTTTAAGAAATAATATAAATCTATATAATTTACCTAAATTATATTTGTTCTTACCTCACCTCTTTCTATAAAAACCATGTGTATTACTATGTTCTTGCTATATTATTAAGTCAGAGCCAAGCTTAGTTAGTTGCTACTATTTAAAAATGCTTACTATTTTACAGAAGATAAATTGAACTCATTTTATCTCCATAAAAAACAGTTTCTATGGTGTAATTGCACATTAGATTTTCATTCTAAAGGAATAAAGTTATTTATTAGAAATAACTAATTACAAAATAATCTTTTGAGTATGTTATAGTACACTTGCCTTCCAAGTAAGAGGATTAAAAAAATTTAAAAAAGATATTACAAAGCGGTGTAAGGGCACAAAGAATTTTGATTTCTTAGGAGAGGTTCAGTTCCTCCTGGTAAGGTTTTAAGTTAACAAAACTATGAGCCTTCAAAGCTTAATATAAAGAAAAATCTTTAAACCTTGCCCGCCATAGTTTATTTAAAACATCGACCTGCAAAATCGAGAAAGGAATCATTTCCTGGTGTGTTTGTTTGGTGGCTGAGTTTATAAGCGGTAGACTGTAGATCTATTAACGGAGTTAATTCTTCCCAACAAATGAATGTAAAATAAGCTAAATATGAAGCTATTGGGTTCATACCCCAAAAATGAACATAAGTTCTTTTACAACCTAATTTTTTAAAGAAGTAGTTTATACTCAATATTTGTATATCTAGTGAGGATGTTCGTCAGAATATAAAGTAATTAAAAGACAAAAAATGTAAGCTTGAATCAAACTAATACCGAACTCGAATACTGTGTACAAAACCTGGATGGACAGAAGTAGTACTATAGAAAAAATAGATGACATAAAAAAACTAGCTGTTAGGTAATTTCCAATTAGCGTTAAAACAATATGTCCAGCTCTTATATTTGCAGTTAGTCGAACAGACAAAGTAATTGGACGTACTATAATACTTACTGTCTCGATGATTACTAAAAATGGGTTTAGAGGGGCAGGGGCCCCTATAGGTAACAACCCCGCTACAACTGAACTTGGGTTATAGAAAACTGCAGATACGATTAATGTTAACCACAGAGGCAATCCTAAAGATAAGGATACTGCTAAATGACTAGTTGGTCTAAAAACATAAGGAACTAGTCCTCTTATATTTATAAGAATTAAAAATAAGAACAAACCTGTAATAATGTTTACAAATCCTCCTATATTAATTCCAAAGGAACGGAAAACCTGAGATGAAGCAGTATCTTTAAAAACACTCACAATTCTTAATCACCGAGGAGATATAACTCAGTAGGAAGAACTAAATAAAACAATAGTAATTAACGAAAAAATTCATATTAATACATATAGCGATATAAAAACTTGATTATTATCATCAAAAGAAGAAAAAATGTCTACAAGCATTCTTTAGTTATCAATTTCATTTATTTTCTTTTAAAGGAGCTGAAGTTAAGTTTTCTCCTTGAAAAAAGACTTTATTAGACCATCAAATTAATACAGATATAGTTAGCACAGCCACTCAAAATAAAACAAATAATAAAATTCAATTTAGGGGAGATAATTGAGGCATGCAAAAAGTACTAAATTCAATTAGTAACGTAAGGCTGACAACCTTATATTATAGTTTAACTAACTTTTTTAGTCTGACACATTGATAGCTCATTCCAAGAAGTTCTTTAAAGGAACAGCTTCTACTACAATTGGCATAAAAGAGTGATTAGCTCCGCAAATTTCAGAACATTGACCATAAAATACTCCAGGATATTTGATAAAAAAACCTAACTGGTTTAATCGTCCTGGAATTGCGTCTACTTTTACACCTAAAGAGGGCACCGTCCATGAATGAATAACATCAGCTGAAGTTACTAATACACGAAGATCGGTTTGAGTGGGCAGTACGACTCGATGATCCACTTCAAGTAATCGAAAATCACCAGGCTCTAACTCATTAGTTGGCACTATATATGAATCGAACTCAATATTTGAATAGTCAGAATACTCATAGCTTCAATATCATTGATGTCCAATGCTTTTTACAGTCAATCTACAATCACCGATTTCATCAAGCAAATATAATAAACGTAAAGAAGGTAAAGCTAGAAAAATTAAAATAAAAGCAGGAATAATTGTCCAAATGGTCTCAATTGCTTGCCCTTCAACTAATGAACGACAAGTATATTTATTCACTATTAAAGATACTGCGGCATATCCGACTAGACTAATAATCATTACTAAAATCATTATAGCATGATCGTGAAAAAAAATTAGCTCTTCTATTAAAGGCGAAGCCGCATCTTGAAATCCTAGTTGTCCTCATAGGCTCATATCTTGAAATTATCTTAACTTAATTTTAACTAGCTACTAAAGCTCCTGTTTCTGGGGCATTATGGAAATCAGCAGGTAAAATATTATCTCATTCTAGAGCTGTGCTAAGATGAGTTCTTCAAACTACACTTCGTTGAGAAACTAGTGCTTCTCACACAATTACCATAAAGTATAATACAGCTACAAAGGAAATTATTGAACCAATCGAGGATACAACATTTCATTTTGTATAACAATCTGGGTAGTCTGAATAACGTCGGGGTATTCCTGCAAGGCCTAAAAAATGTTGGGGAAAGAAAGTAACATTCACCCCAATAAACATAATGTAAAAGTGAGCTTTAGCTCAACGGCTATTTAATGTTACCCCACTTAATAAAGGAAATCAGTAGTTAAAAGCCCCGAAAAGAGCAAATACCGCTCCCATAGAAAGAACGTAGTGGAAATGAGCTACCACATAATACGTATCGTGAAGCATAATATCTAAAGAAGAATTAGATAGGACAATTCCTGTAAGGCCTCCTACTGTAAACAGGAAGATAAAGCCTAATGCTCATAGTATTGGAGTTTCATACTTAATTTTGGCTCCATGAATTGTAGCTAGTCAACTAAATACTTTAATTCCTGTTGGTACAGCAATAATTATTGTAGCTGCTGTAAAGTATGCTCGAGTGTCAACATCCATTCCAACCGTGAATATATGATGAGCCCAAACAATAAATCCTAATACACCAATAGCTAGTATGGCATAAATTATACCTAAAGTTCCAAATGTTTCTTTTTTAGAAGAATAGTGGCTAACAATATGAGAAAATATACCAAAACCTGGAAGAATCAAAATATATACCTCCGGGTGACCAAAAAATCAAAACAAGTGTTGATATAAGATAGGATCTCCACCTCCTGCTGGATCGAAAAATGCAGTATTAAAATTTCGATCTGTTAAAAGTATCGTAATAGCTCCTGCCAATACAGGCAAAGATAAAAGTAGTAGGATAGCAGTAATTTTTACAGATCATACAAATAAAGGAAGACGCTCAAATTGTATCCCTCGTCATCGTATATTAATGATAGTTGTAATAAAATTTACAGCCCCTAAAATCGAAGACACACCAGCAAGATGTAATGAAAAAATAGCTAAGTCAACCGAACCACCGGCGTGAGCCAGGTTTGCAGATAGAGGAGGGTATACGGTTCACCCAGTTCCAACTCCTCTCTCAACTGCAGCTGAGGAGAGTAAAAGTAACAAAGCAGGAGGAAGTAATCAGAAACTTATATTATTTAATCGAGGAAAAGCTATGTCAGGAGCTCCTAATATTAGCGGAACTAACCAATTCCCAAATCCTCCAATCATTATAGGCATTACTAAGAAAAAAATTATTACGAAAGCGTGAGCTGTTACAATCACGTTATAAAGTTGGTCATCACCAAGAAGTGCTCCAGGCTGTCCGAGCTCAGCACGAATAAGAAGTCTTAAAGCTGTTCCGACCAGTCCTGATCATATCCCAAATAGAATATATAATGTTCCAATGTCTTTATGATTTGTAGAAAATAATCAACGCAT